AATTTTTATTTAAAAATAAAAAATAATAAACATGCAATTAAAAATCGCAAAATTGCATCAAAAAAGCGAAAATTTGGTCCAAAATGGGAAATTAAAAAAGGGTTTTGTCAGAGAAAAAAAATTTTTTTTTTTCGATAAGTATTTATTGTATTACATAATATATTAAATATTTATATATTAATAATTATTTAATATATTTAATATATTATTTAATTATTGTATAAATATTATGAAGGATATACAATTATCTAATTAACATTAAAAAAGAAAGGTATATTTATATTATATTATGGATTTAATAAATCTATGATTTTTGGATAAGATATATAGTCTTATTGGAGAGAGAGAAAAGGTATATATATTAAAATTTAATATATTCATATCACGTCTTATTTAACCTTTTAATATATAAACTACTCATATGTATATATGTATTTATATAAATATTAAATTATAAATTAATATATATGTATATATATATAAATTATTTATTAATATATAAATATATATATACTTATTAATATATAAATATTTAATATAAAACTAATAATAAAAATATACCTATAAATATATTATATATAGGTATATTAAAAATAAAATTTTATATTAAAAAAAAAAAGAACCTATATTTTAATGATTAATTATATTTATATAATTGAATATATAAATATAATTAAAGTATTATTTTACAGGCAAAATTTTAGAAATTTGAATTACAAGTTTACATTGAGCTTAGTTTATGAAAAGTTTTATTTTAACTAAAAAGGGGAGTATATAGTTATGATCGATAGATGGGGGATTTTTCTGTTGATCATGAGAAATTTGGGTAGGGCTGTTGAATTACAAGTTTACATTGAGCTTAGTTTATGAAAAGTTTTATTTTGGCTTAAAAATTAAGTTTAATTATAATTTATATGTAAATATATGTGTAAATAATCTAGATTTTTAATAGATCTAAAGGTTTTTAATTCGCAGTAAATAGATTTAAATAATTAAGTAAATTTAGATTTAGTAATAATTGATAATATTAACAAATATTGTGCCAGCAGTTGCGGTTATACAAATGATGTGATTTAATTTTTTTAGTAAAAATTAATTTTATAATAATTTAATTTTATAATTAAATTTATTAGGTGAAATTTTAAATTTAATTAAAAATTTATGTGATTTGATGAAGTTAAGAAATTTAATTTATAAACTAGGATTAGATACCCTATTATTTTAAATGTAAATTAATTTCTAGATTAGTATTAGTTATGTTCTTGAAAATTAAAGATTTTGGCGGTATTTTAGTCTATTTAGAGGAACCTGTTCTGTAATTGATAATCCACGATTAAATTTACTTATTTTTAATAGTTTGTATATCATTGTAGTTTGAATATTTTATAAGAATTAAATATTCAAGATTTTTTATTAAAAATAAATCAAATCAAGGTGCAGTTTATAGATAAGGAGAAATGGGTTACAATAAATTTATTTATATGGATTTAAGATTTTAAAAATTTTAGTGAAAGTGGATTTAAAAGTAATTTTATTAATTTAATTAAAATGATTTAAGCTCTAGAATATGTACATATTGCCCGTCGCTTTCATTATAAAATGAAATAAGTCGTAACAAAGTAGGCTTACTGGAAGGTGAGGCTAGAAAGAACAAATTAGAGCTTGGTATAAAGTATTTTATTTACATTAAAAAGTTAATTGTGAAATTCAGTTTAATTTGAATATAAATTATTATTATTAAGATTTAAAGTTAGATTTTATTTAAAATAAATAATTTTGAGTTTTATTATTATTTAAGAAAAAAGGGTTATTATTATAGTTAATTAGTATTGTGAAAGAAATTTTTTATATTTAAGAAGAAAATTTTAGTAATTGTACCTTGTGTATCAGGGTTGATTAATTATTGATTAAAAATTTAATGGTTTCGAATTTAGAAGAGTTAATAGTTTATTTATTTTATTGTAGAATAAATATTTATAATAAATTATTAGTAATGAAATGTTATTCGTTTTTGAATATATCTAGTTTTTAAAGAAATTAATTTAATTGAGTTTTTATGTAATATTAAGTTTAATACTAAGTTTAATATTTTTAAGAGGTTATATTTTTAGGGATAAGCTTAAAGATAGAGTTTTATAAATTTATGGGTTTTGTATAAAGTGTAGGATTAAAATTTTTCATTATTAATAAAATGTTATAATTAATTATATGTTGGTATGATTTATATAAATTTTAAATTTTTTATTTAAATTTTAGTTTAAATTTTAAAAATTAAGTAATAATGATTAAATTAGTATAATAATTTGTAAGTTTAAATTGATAAATTAGTTTAATTGAAGGAATTCGGCAAAGGGTTTTCCACCTGTTTATTAAAAACATGGCCTATAGAAAATAATTTTAGGTCTGACCTGCCCACTGAAAATTTGAATGGCCGCGGTATTTTGACCGTGCAAAGGTAGCATAATCATTAGTTTTTTAATTGAAAGCTGGAATGAAGGGTTGAATGAGAAAATTTCTGTCTTTAATTTAATTATAGAATTTTATTTTTAAGTTAAAAAGCTTAAATATTTTTAAAAGACGAGAAGACCCTTTAGAGTTTAATATTTATTGTTTATTTATTTTTTGGTATTTAAATTTAATTTAATAATAAATATTTGATTGGGGTGATTGAAAAATTAAATTAACTTTTTTTTTATTGAAACAATAATTTTTGAGTTTTTGATCCATTAAAATGATTATAAGAAAAAATTACCTAAGGGATAACAGCGTAATTTTTTTAGAGAGTTCTTATCGAAAAAAAAGTTTGCGACCTCGATGTTGGATTAAAATTTAAATTTGGTGTAGAAGCTGAATTTTTTAGTCTGTTCGACTATTGAAATTTTACATGATCTGAGTTTAAACCGGTGTGAGCCAGGTTGGTTTCTATCTTTAAATAAAATAAGTGTTTTAGTACGAAAGGACCAAACATTTAATTAAAAATTTTTTAAGGTTGAATTATAATATTATTTTGGCAGAGTAGTGCAATAGATTTAGAATCTTTATATATGTGGATACATAAATAATACTTGTTAATAAAAGATTTATTTTTAATATTTATTTCTTTTTTAATTTTAATTATTTGTGTATTAGTTGGTGTTGCTTTTTTAACATTATTAGAGCGGAAGGTTCTAGGGTATATTCAGATCCGGAAAGGGCCTAATAAGGTGGGTTTTATGGGGTTAGTTCAGCCTTTTAGAGATGCCATTAAATTATTTACAAAAGAACAAATTTATCCTTTTATGTCTAATTTAAATTTATATTATTTTTCTCCTGTAATAAATTTATTTTTGGCTTTAATATTATGAATATGTATACCTTTTTATACAGGATTAGTAGGGTATAAATTTTCTTTTTTATATTTTTTATGTATTTCAAGATTGGGGGTATATACTATTATATTAGCGGGATGGTCTTCTAATAGAAATTATTCAATATTAGGTAGATTACGTTCAGTGGCACAGACGATTTCTTATGAAGTAAGAATAGCTTTGATTTTAATTTCTTTTTTAGTTGTTATTTCTTCTTTAGGATTAATGGATATAATAAAATATCAGAGATATTTATGATTTATTTTTATGTTTTTTCCTTTATGTTTTATATGGTTTGTATCTAGATTGGCAGAGACTAATCGGACTCCGTTTGATTTTGCTGAGGGGGAATCAGAGTTGGTTTCTGGGTTTAATGTAGAGTATAGAAGAGGAGGATTTGCTATAATTTTTTTAGCTGAGTATTCCAATATTTTATTTATAAGAATATTATGTGTTATTTTATTTTTAGGAGGGGATGTTTTTAGGAGAATATTTTTTTTGAAATTGGTTTTATTGAGATATCTTTGAGTTTGAGTGCGTGGGACTTTGCCACGATTTCGGTATGATAAATTAATGTATTTAGCATGAAAAATTTATTTACCTGTTTCATTAAATTTTTTATTATTATTTTTAGGAATTAAATTAGTTAGTTTTATCCTAATAGTTTAGTTAATAAAATTTAGTATAAGTCAATAGAAAATTTAAATTTCTTTATTATATTTTCAAAATATATACTTATTCAAGTTCATTAACTAATTAAATATAATTTTATCTCATATATTTCTTAGTATTGAATTTAATGGATAAAATATAAAATATAGAGCGGTTAGAATTTGTCCCGTTAAAATATAAGGGTCTTCTACTGGTCGAGCTCCGATTCATGTAAGTAAAGTGATTACGGTTACTATGGATCAAAAAAGGGTTTTATTAAGAGGATAAAATTGTGTTCTTATAAATTTTTTATTGTTAATAAAGGGTATAATATAAAGGATTGCAATTGATATAATTAAGGCCAATACTCCTCCTAGTTTGTTTGGAATTGATCGTAAAATTGCGTAGGCAAAGAGAAAGTATCATTCTGGTTGAATGTGAATAGGAGTTACTAAAGGGTTTGCAGGAATAAAATTATCAGGGTCTCCTAATAAATAGGGGCTTGTTAGGGATAAAATAATTAGTATTATTGTTAAAATAAGGAATCCTACAATATCTTTAAATGAGAAATATGGGTGAAATGGTATTTTATCGATATTTCTATTTGTTCCTAAAGGATTATTAGATCCAGTTTGGTGAAGGAATAGAAGATGTATTATGGTGAGAGCTACTACAATAAATGGGAAGAGAAAGTGAAAAGAAAAGAATCGGGTAAGAGTGGCATTGTCTACGGCGAATCCTCCTCAGATTCATTGAACAATTGTTGTTCCTAAATAGGGAATTGCTGATACAAGATTAGTAATGACAGTTGCCCCTCAAAAAGATATTTGACCTCAAGGTAATACATATCCTAAAAATGCGGTTCCTATAACAACAAAAAAAATGGTTACTCCAATTAATCAAGTTAAAGTTAGTAGATAGGACCTATAATAGATTCCTCGTCCGATATGGGTATAAAGACAAATGAAAAAGAAAGAAGCTCCGTTTGCATGAAGAGTTCGAAGAAGTCACCCGTAATTTACATCTCGGCAAATGTGAGCTACTCTATTAAATGCTAGGTCGATGTTTGGGCAGTAGTGTATGGCTAAAAATAATCCAGTAATGATTTGAATGATTAAACATAAACCGAGTAGGGATCCAAAATTTCATATAGTTGAAATGTTAGAGGGGGTTGCCAAATCAATAAGAGAATTATTTACAATTTTTATTAGGGGGGATCTTTTACGGAAAGGGATTTTCATTAGAATTTTTGTCGAAGAGGGCCGTAATTAATGTTAGTAATTTTAACTACAGCAATTAGGGTAATAAATAAATAAATGACAATAATAAAATATATTATATTTGTTGGTCAATTTATATATTTATTTATAGAAAAGGAAAAATTTAAATTATTAAAATTGATATTATTTAAATAAATAGTTGTTAAGAAATTGTTGATAAATATAATTAGTAAAGTAATAGGGGTTAAAAATTTAATTAATAAGAATAGTTTAGGGGAAAATTTAAATTTTTCATTTGAGGCAATTCTTGTTATATAGATAAATAATACTAATATACCTCCTACTATGATTAAAAACAAAATGTATGAATATCAAAAATTTAAGGTAATAGTCCCTCTAATTAGGGCTACTAGAATAGTTTGTATGAGGAGAACTAATCCGAAAGAGAGGGGATGATTTAAGAATAAAAATGTAAAAGTTAAAATTATTGATATAATTAATATTAAATTTATGATTCAGAAAATAGTTTATTAAAAAATTTTAATTTTGGAGATTAAAGAGAGGAAGAGATTTCTTTTTCTGATGTTTTAAAAGTGTTCTTATTTTTGATTTACAAGACCAATATTTTGACTTAAATTATTAAAACTAATGTTAAAATTTTTATTTAGATTGATGTTTATTTCTGGATTAATTGTTTTTTCGTCTAAACGAAAACATATACTTTTAATGTTGTTAAGATTAGAATTTGTTGTTTTATCTTTGTATTTAAGAATATTTCTTTATACTAGAATAATAGGGTATGAATATTTTTTTTGTATAATTTTTTTATCTATAAGAGTTTGTGAGGGGGCATTGGGGCTGTCTGTTTTGGTTTCTATTATTCGTAGATATGGAAATGATTATGTTATAAGATTTACTTCGTTATGATAAAATTTGTTTTTTTTATATTATTTATAATTCCTTTAGGGTTTTTAAGAAGATTTTGAGTCATACAATTTTTATTTTTTATAATTAGTTTTGTGTTTTTATTTAGATTTAGTTTTAATTATTTAGTGATAAATATTTCTATAAGATTGGGGTGTGACTTGTTATCTTTTATGATAATTTTATTGAGTTTTTGGATTTGTTCTTTAATAATTTTATCCAGAGAAAGTTTGTTTAAAAATAATGTTTATTATAATTTATTTATGGTTGTTATAGTAATTTTAATACTAAGATTATTTTTAACTTTTAGATCTCTTAATATGTTTATTTTTTATGTTTTTTTTGAAATTAGTTTAATTCCTACTTTAATTTTAATTATTGGATGAGGGTATCAGCCTGAACGAATTGAAGCTGGATTGTACTTATTATTCTATACTTTATTAGTCTCTTTGCCTATAATAGTGGCTTTATTTTATTTATTTAATAATAAGAATATTTTAGAGTTTTATTTTTTAAAAAATGTTGACAGGGTGTTTGTTTATATGTGTATTAATTTGGTTTTTTTTGTTAAAATGCCAATATTTTTTGTTCATCTTTGATTACCTAAGGCTCACGTAGAGGCATCAATTTCTGGTTCTATAATTTTAGCTGGAGTTATGTTAAAGTTAGGGGGGTATGGATTGATGCGATTGATAGTGATTTTTATAAAAATTGGGATTAAAATTAATTATTTGTTTATTGTTGTTAGAATAGTTGGAGGAGTAATTGTTTCGCTACTTTGTATTCGGCAGAGAGATATAAAATCTTTAATTGCTTATTCTTCTGTTGCTCATATAGGTCTTGTATTGAGAGGTATTATGACTATGAGTTTATGGGGTTTGTGGGGGTCTTTAGTTATAATATTAGCTCATGGGTTTTGTTCTTCAGGTTTATTTTGTTTGTCAAATATTTTGTATGAGCGTATTCATAGACGAAGATTATATTTAGTTAAAGGGATATTAAATCTTATGCCTAGAATAGGGTTATTTTGATTTTTATTTTGTTGTTTTAATATGGCTGCTCCGCCTTCTTTAAATTTAATAGGGGAGATTATTTTAATTAATAGATTAGTAAGATTTAGAAGATTAAATATGTTAATATTAATATTGATATCGTTTTTTGGGGCAGTTTATTCATTATTTCTTTATTCTTATAGACAACATGGGAGGGTTTACTCAGGCAGATTTTCTTTTTATATGGGGGTTAGTCGGGAGTATTTGTTATTATTTTTACATTTATTTCCTTTAAATTTATTGGTGTTAAAAAGAGAATATTTAGTTATTTGTTTTTATTTAAATAGTTTAATAAAAATTTTGATTTGTGGGATCAAAGATATAGTAATATTTTAAATAATAAGGATAATTTGTGTGATTTATTTTTTAATTTTATTAATATTTTCAATTGTGAATTTTATATTAAGGATTTATTTTATAGTTTTAAATTATACGATAATTTTAGAGTATCATTTAATTTCATTAAATTCTTCTTCAATTTTAATAACTATTTTGTTAGACTGAATATCTTTATTATTTATAAGATTTGTAATATTTATTTCTTCTATAGTAATTTTTTATAGAAGAGATTATATGCATGGAGATAAAAATATCAAACGTTTTATTTTATTAGTAGTTTTATTTGTGTTATCGATGATGTTTTTGATTATTAGTCCTAATTTAATTTCTCTTTTATTGGGATGAGATGGGTTAGGGTTGGTTTCATATTGTTTAGTGATTTATTATCAAAATATTAAATCTTTTAATGCTGGAATATTGACTGCTTTAACTAATCGGGTTGGGGATGTGGCTTTATTGATATCAATTGCTTGAATTTTTAATTATGGTAGTTGAAATTATTTAATATATGTAGATATATTAAAGGTAGATTATGAGATAGGGATTGTGGGTATTTTAGTGATTTTAGCGGCTTTAACTAAAAGAGCTCAAATTCCATTTTCTTCTTGGCTTCCTGCTGCCATAGCAGCACCTACCCCCGTTTCTTCTTTAGTTCATTCTTCTACTTTGGTTACTGCTGGAGTTTATTTACTAATTCGATTTAATTTTTGTTTTAATGAAAAAATAAAAATAGGTTTATTAATTATTGCTAGATTAACTATATTTATATCAGGATTGGGGGCGAGATTTGAATATGATTTAAAAAAAATTATTGCTTTATCTACATTGAGACAATTAGGGTTAATATTAAGAATTTTAGCATTAGGAGAATATGTCTTAGCTTTTTATCATTTATTGACTCATGCTTTATTTAAGGCACTTTTGTTTATATGTGCTGGTAATATTATTCATAATTTAGGGGGATGTCAAGATATTCGGTTTATAGGTGGGTTGGTGAGATTTATACCGTTAACTTGTGCTTTTTTAAATGTAAGAAATTTTTCTTTATGTGGTATTCCTTTTATATCGGGATTTTATTCTAAGGATTTAATTGTAGAGATTATATCAATACAGTATTTAAATGTTTTTATTTATATAATTTTTTACCTATCAATTGGATTAACTGTTTGTTATAGAGTTCGATTAAGATATTATTTATTGATTGGTAATTATAATAGTTTAAGAAATGGGTGTATTTCGGACTCAAGAAAAATTATATTAAATGGGATGAGGGGGTTAATTTTTTTTGTTATTTTTAGAGGAAGAATATTAAGTTGATTAATTTTTCCATCCCCTTATTTTATTTGTTTAATGTTTGAATTAAAGATCATAACTTTATTGATAGTTGTTATAGGGGCTTGGTTGGGGTATGAATTTTCTAAGTTTAATTTAGATTATAAGTTAAAGAGATTATATTGATATAAGAGAAGAATATTCTTTTCTTCAATGTGAAATATACCAATTATTTCTACTTTAGGGGTTAATTTTTATCCAATTTATTTGGGAGGGAAATATAAAATGTTTGATCAGGGATGAATTGAGCTTTATGGGAGAAAGGCTTTAGTTATTAATTTAGTTAATTATTCAAGATTGTTACAGTTTATTTTAAAAAATCACTTAAAAATTTATTTTATATTAATAATAATTTGATTAATATTTATATTTATTTTTTATTTAAATAGCTTAAAATAGAGCGTAATATTGAAGATATTAAAGTAATAAAATTATTTTTAAATATTTATAGAAAATTCTTTTCATTTTTACAGTGAAAATGTAAGGTTTTATTAAACTATATAAATGAGAAATATAAACAGATTTTCACTGCTTAAGATTTAAGTTAGAAGCTTATTCTCGGGTTTCATATTTCTTTAATTGGAGTTTTCTCATTGATATCATTAACAGTAATATACCTCTATTTTGGTTTCAATTAAAAATAAGGGCGTGAGCCAAGGGTTTAAGTCGAAATTAAATGTAATCATTTACTTCTTATTTTAAGATAAATTGATATTTCAATACTTTTTAAATGCAAATTAAATGTTATAATTAACTATTATCCTATAAAGATCAATTTAGGGCCCCCTGGTTTCATTCATGGTAAATTCCTAGTAGGAGAATTAAAATAAAAAAGAAAAATACAATAATGAAATTGATTATATTTGTAATTTTAATTAAAAGAATGATCGGTAAAAGAAGAGTAATTTCTACATCGAAAATTAGAAAAATTACAGCAATTAAAAAAAATTGTAAAGAAAAAGGGGTTCGAGGGGACCTTTTAGGGTCAAACCCGCATTCAAAGGGGGAATTTTTTTCTCGATCAGAGAATGATTTTTTAGAGATTAAATTTAAAATTATAATTAAAATTAAAATAATTAATGAAATTAATAATGTTAATAAGGTAATAATTTTAATTATTTATACTAGTTTTTAGATTTTTTGATTGGAAGTCAAATATAATTGGTTATATTATATAAATAACTACCTCATCAGTAGACAGAAATATAAAGGAATAATCAGACAACATCTACAAAATGTCAATATCAGGCAGCTGCCTCGAACCCAAAATGATGAATTGATGAAAAATGATTAAAATATAAACGAATTAAGCAAATAAATAAAAATAAAGACCCAATAATTACGTGTAATCCATGAAATCCAGTAGCTATAAAAAAAGAAGATCCATAAGCTGCGTCTGAAATTGTGAAGGGTGCTTCTATATATTCGTATCCTTGTAATAAAGTAAAATAAAACCCTAAAATTACGGTAAGAAGAAGTCCTTGAAAGGACTGGGTATAATTATTTTCCATAAGACTGTGATGGGCTCATGTTACTGTAAGCCCTGAAGTTAAAAGAATCAGGGTGTTTAAAAGAGGGATTTCAATAGGGTTAAAAGTTTCAATTCCCTTAGGGGGTCAGATTATGCCAATTTCAATACTTGGGGAGAGTGAATTATGAAAAAATCCTCAAAAAAATGAGATAAAAAATAATACTTCTGAGGTAATAAATAAAATTATCCCCCATCGTAGGCCTATAGTTACATTGTAAGTATGATGGCCTTGAAAGGTTCTTTCACGGATAATATCTCGTCATCATTGATATATAACTAATAAAATAATGATAAATCCTAATAAAAAAAGATTTAGTTTATAGAAATGAAATCATTTAATTAGTCCTATTATAGTGATTATTGTTCTTAGGGCTCCTAAAAGAGGTCAAGGACTGATATCTACTAAATGGTAAGGGTGGTTTTTGTGTAAAGACATTAAATTACTTCTCTAGAGTAAAGGGTTCTTAAAACGGTAAAAACATAAGATTGAATGATTGCTACGGCTGATTCTAAAATTAATAGTAATAATTGAGCAATAATTAGAAAGTTAATTAATATTAAAGATAGAGAAGGTCCTGTATTACCTAATAAGGTAATTAATAAGTGTCCAGCAATCATATTTGCAGATAATCGAATAGCCAAAGTTCCGGGACGGATAAAGTTTCTAATAGTTTCAATACATACTATAAAAGGTATAAGAATAGGGGGAGTTCCTTGAGGAACAAGATGGGCCAATATATGGGTAGTGTTGTTTATTCACCCAAAGATTATAAATCTAAGTCACAGGGGTAAGGCCAATCTTAAGGTTAGAATTATATGTCTTGTTCTAGTAAAAATGTATGGAAAAAGGCCTAGAAAATTATTAAAAAAGATTATAGAAAATAAAGAAATGAAAATTAAAGTTCTTCCTTTAATATTAAAGTTTCTAATTAAAATTTTAAATTCTTTATGTAAAATGCTGATAACATTGATTCATAAAATATTAATACGAGATGGGATTATTCAAAATATGGGGGGGATAAACATTAATCCAATAAAAGTTCTTATTCAATTAATATTAAGGTTAAAATTAGTTGATGGGTCAAAAGAAGAGAATAGATTTGCTATCATTTTCAGTTAATAAGAATAGAGTGTTTCTTAGTTTGGAAAGATTTTACTGAATAAATAAAACAGTAATAATTTACACAATTAAATAAAATAAAAATAGTAATAAAAAAAATATATAGGGTTAATCAATTAAGAGGGGCTATTTGAGGGATAGAAAAATATTAATATTAATAATTTTAATTTGACAAATTAATGTTATTTTTTAACTAATTTTTCTCATTAGAAGTAGGTGCCGGGTCTACTATTTTATGATTTAAGAGATCAGTGCTTGCTTTCAGCCATCTAATGAAGAATTATTAATAATTCATTTAATGAAATATTTAGGTGATACTCTTTCTAATACGATAGGTATAAATCTATGATTTGCACCACAAATTTCTGAACATTGCCCATAAAATAATCCGCTTCGGTTAGTAGAGAATCTGACTTGGTTTAATCGTCCGGGAGTTGCATCAATTTTTACTCCAAGGGAGGGGATAGTTCAAGAATGAATTACATCAGCTGATGTAATTAATATACGAATATTAGATTCAAAGGGGATAATAACTCGGTTATCTACATCTAATAGACGAAAATTAAAGGGTTTTATTTCATTGGTAGGGATTATATAAGAGTCAAATTCAATGTTTTTAAAATCAGAATATTCATATGATCAATATCATTGATGACCGATTGTTTTAATAGTGATTATGGGGTTATTAACTTCATCTAAAATATAAATTAATCGGAGAGAGGGTAAGGCAATAAAAATTAATGTAATGGCTGGAAGAATGGTTCAAATAATTTCAATTAACTGGCCTTCTAGCAGAAATCGGTGAGAAAATTTATTAAAAAATAATCTTAATATTAATTGTCCGACAAGAATAGTAATAATTACTAAAACTAAAAGTGTGTGATCGTGAAAAAATCTTAATTGTTCTATTAAAGGAGAGGCTCTATCTTGAAGTAAGATTATTTTTCATGTTGCAATTTCTAAAAAAAGAAATCTTTATGGTTGGGGTTTAAGTCCACTGCACTACTCTGCCATATTAGAAATTTATTGATAATATAGGTTGTTCAGAGAATCTGTGTTCAGCAGGAGGGTAGGCTTGAAGTCATTCAATAGATGAAGTTAAGTTTAAGGCTGAGAGTCTTTTTCGTTGACATGAAAATCTTTCTCAAATGATATAAATAAAATATTGAATACTAACTAAAGAAATTAGAGAACCAATAGATGAGACTATATTTCAAAGAAAATAGGCATCTGGGTAATCAGAATATCGTCGGGGTATCCCTCTTAATCCTAAAAAATGTTGAGGGAAAAAGGTTAAATTTACTCCAATGAATATTATAAAAAATTGAATTTTTAAAAATTTATTGTTTAAGGTTAGTCCTGTGAATAGTGGGAATCATTGGATGATTCCTGCTATAATAGCAAATACAGCTCCTATAGAAAGAACATAATGAAAATGAGCTACTACATAGTAGGTGTCATGTAAAATAATATCAATAGATGAGTTAGCTAAAATAACTCCTGTTAATCCACCTACTGTGAAAAGAAAAACAAATCCTAGAGCTCATAAAGAAACGGGTCTATAAGAAATTTGAGTGCCGTGAAGAGTGGCCAGTCATCTGAAAATTTTGATTCCAGTAGGAACTGCAATAATTATTGTTGCTGATGTAAAATAGGCTCGAGTATCGACATCTATTCCTACTGTGAATATATGATGGGCTCATACAACAAATCCTAATAGTCCAATTGCTATTATAGCATAAATTATTCCTAAGGTTCCGAAAGCTTCTTTTTTCCCTCTTTCTTGTCTGATAATATGAGAGATTATCCCAAATCCTGGAAGAATGAGAATATAAACTTCAGGGTGTCCAAAGAATCAAAATAAATGTTGATAAAGAATTGGATCTCCCCCTCCTGCTGGGTCAAAAAAGGAAGTATTTAAATTTCGATCCGTTAAAAGTATTGTAATAGCCCCTGCTAGTACTGGTAATGAGAGCAGTAAAAGGATGGCTGTAATAGTTACAGCTCAAACAAATAAGGGTATTTGATCTAAATTTATTCCTATGGGTCGTATATTAATTACTGTAGTAATAAAATTTACGGCTCCTAAGATTGATGAGATTCCTGCTAAATGAAGGCTAAAAATTGCTAGATCAACAGATGCTCCTCCATGGGCTATATTTGATGAAAGGGGGGGATAAACCGTTCATCCTGTTCCAGCTCCTTTTTCTACGATTCTTCTTATTAAAAGAAGAGAAAGCGATGGGGGAAGAAGTCAAAATCTTATGTTATTTATTCGGGGAAAGGCTATATCAGGGGCTCCTAATATTAGAGGAACTAATCAATTTCCAAACCCCCCAATTATGATAGGTATAACTATAAAAAAAATTATGATAAATGCATGGGCTGTAACGATCACGTTATAAATTTGATCGTCTCCAATTAAAGATCCAGGAGTTCCTAATTCTGATCGGATTAGAATTCTTATAGATGTCCCTACTATTCCGGCCCAAATGCCAAATACAAAATATAAGGTTCCAATGTCTTTGTGATTTGTAGAAAATAATCATTTATTCGATAAAATGGCTGAGGTTAGGCAATAAATTGTAAATTTATGAACGAAATAATTTTTCTTTTATCAGGTCTAATAATCAATAATGATATTAAATTGCAAATTTAAAAGTAAATTTCTAGTTTTTAGACTTAGCCCATTAAGGCTTAGATTTTGTCCTATTTTCAGGTTTGAAGGCTGATAGTTTAAGTTTAACTTAAATCCTTTAATAAAATCTGAAAATTTGAGTACAAACTAATAATCCTCTTAAAGAGATAATATTAGAGAATAGAATAATAAAATTATTTATATGAATAGAGAAATTTTTTGTGTATTCTTTATTTAAAATAAGAATCGAAGAAAAAGTAATTCGTAGATAGTAGAATAGGGTTAGAAGAGTGAAAATAATTATAATTAGTCTGAGCAAGAAAAAATTATTTGAAATTAAATTATGGATTGTTATTCATTTAGGTAAAAATCCTAAAAAGGGGGGTAATCCTCCTAATGATAGAAAATTTAAGTTAAATGTTAATTTGATTATTATATTGTAGTTTATAATATTGATAAGTTGATTAATATAGAAAATATTTCATTTATGGAAAATAATAATGATATTGAATGAAATGATTCTGTAAATTAAGAAGTAAATTAATCAAATAATTTGAGAATTTAGCATAGACGCCAGTATTCATCTAATATGGTTAATTGATGAATAGGTTAAAATTTTTCGTAATCTAATTTGATTAAACCCTATGATACTACCAATTACGGAGGAGATAATGATAATTCATGAGGTAAAATTTATTATATTACAATTATATATGTAGATAATTATGGGGGCGATTTTTTGTCAGGTTAAAATTAAAAAACAATTAAATCAGTTTAGTCCTTCCATTACTTCGGGGAATCAGAAATGGAAGGGGGCGGCACCTATTTTTGTGAGAATAGCTGAATTTATTATTAATAATAATGAAAAATTTAAATTTTGGGGGATAAATTCAAATTTATTTCTTATTATAATAACAGAAAACAGGATAATACTAGAGGCTATAGTTTGTGTAATAAAATATTTTATTGCAGATTCTGAGGGATAAATATTTTTATGCTTATTTAATAGGGGGATAATTGAAAGGAGGTTAATTTCTAGTCCTATTCATATTCTTATTCAAGAATAAGCTGAGATTGTAATTAATGTTCCTATAATTATTGAATTTAAAAATAAAATTTTATATATTTTGATTAAAAAGAAAAGAGGTAAAATCTTTATGGTTGGGGTATGAACCCAAGAGCTTAGGTTAGCTTATCTTTTTTTATATTTTAGTATAAGAGGTACAAAAATTTTTGATATTTTAAGAAATAGTTTGATTCTATTAAATGTAATGAAAACTTATATCAAGTATGATTTATTCTATCAAAATAACCCTTTATTCAGGCACTTCACT